TTAAGACAAAAGTTTATTTTCAATTAATCCTAGGAGGGGTGTAACAAATATTGGGACCAAGAAGTAGAACATTGATGCGATCTGACCAATAAGAATGAATGGGTCTTCTACTGGTTGCCCGCCAATTCATGTGAGAATGAGGGCGTTAGTGATTCACAACCAGAATAGGATTTTAGTAAGTGGGCGAAATGCTATAGTTCGTTGTTTTGCTGTGTGTAAGAGTGGAATGACAAAAAGAATAAGGATTGACAGGAGTAGGGCTAAAACTCCCCCTAATTTATTTGGGATAGAGCGAAGAATGGCGTATGCAAAGAGGAAGTATCATTCTGGTTTGATATGGGGTGGGGTGACCAGTGGGTTTGCAGGGGTGAAATTATCTGGATCACCAAGCAAATTTGGAGAAAAGGTTGCAAGGCTTGCAAGGGCAAGGATAAGCATAGCGAAACCGAAGATATCTTTGTAAGAGAAGTAGATGTGGAATGGTACCTTGTCAAGATTAGAGTTTAGTCCGATTGGATTTGATGACCCTGTTTGATGTAAAAAGAGTAGGTGGATGGCACTTATTGCGGTAATGATGAAAGGTAGGATGAAATGAAAGGTAAAAAATCGGGTAAGGGTGGCATTATCTACTGAGAAACCACCTCAAACTCATTGAACAAGACTAGTTCCGATATAGGGAGCAGCGGAGAGAAGGTTGGTAATTACAGTTGCACCTCAAAATGATATTTGCCCTCATGGGAGAACATAACCAACAAAGGCAGTGGCTATCACTAAAAAAAGAAGAATGACTCCAATGTTTCAAGTTTCTTTAAAGAAGTAAGAGCCATAGTATAGGCCTCGCCCGATGTGAAAGTAAACACAAATAAAAAAGAATGATGCTCCGTTAGCGTGGAAGTTGCGGAGGAGTCAGCCATAATTTACATCTCGGCAGATATGAGCAAGAGATGAGAAGGCGGATGAGGTGTCAGCTGAATAGTGTATAGCTAAAAAAAGTCCAGTGACAATTTGAATAATTAAGCAAAGGCCAAGTAGAGAACCAAAATTTCATCAGAGTGAAATATTAGCTGGTGTTGGTAAATCAATAAGAGACGAATTTATAATTTTTAGAATTGGGTGGGTTTTTCGAAGGGGGGCCATAAGGTTCTTATAGTTGAATAACAACAGTAGTTTTTCAGACTGTTAGTCCAGGTTTAAATCCTGGTAAGAATTGTATGATATCAGAAATATGTTTATTATTAGGTGTAATTGTTGTAGCATCAAATCCTTCTCCATATTATGGTGCTTTAGGTTTGGTTGGGGGAGCAGGTGGCGGGTGTTTAGTTTTAATAAAGGGTGGTGTGCCTTTTTTATCTTTAGTGCTGTTTCTTGTTTATTTGGGGGGTATAATAGTAGTTTTTGCCTATTGTGCTGCATTAGTTGCTGAGCCGTATCCTGAAGCTTTTGGGCGTCAGGGGGTAATAGTAGGTTTAGTATTATGTTGCATAATGCAAATAATAGAGATGCTGGGGGTTGTAGAGTATAAAAAAACTGTTGGAAGTGTCTTAGGGTGGGGGATGAAAAATGAAGAGATGTGGGGTGTAACAATGTTATACAGTGGTGGGGGTTATTATTTAGGTTTAGTGGGATGGGGTTTGTTAGTTACTCTTTTTGTTGTGTTTGAAGTTGTTCATGGGCAGAAGGGAATGACTTTAAAGTCTGTGAGACTTTGGTCACCAACTGCCACAAAAAATTTGGTGTATGTCGAGCAAGCTACGGAATTAAACCGTAGCAAAGAATATTAGCAGTATTCTTTTCATCTGGCAGGCTCGGTGGGCAGAAAGGTATAAGCTTTCATTTCTAGAATCACAATCTAGTATTTTTGTTAAATTATGCCCACCTATACCTTAAAATGAGGAGAAGCTGCGGATTTAAGATTAAGAGTAGGGCGGGAAGGGCATGAAGGAGAAGCAGAATATGTTCTCGGATGTCAAAGGGAAAAAAGGTTTTTATATGAGATGGGAGGTGGCCTCGTTGTACGGATCAGTACATATAAAGAGAATAAGCTGATGAATATACACATGTAAAGATCACAATAATAAAAAGGAACTTAGATCAGTAGAAGAATGTGACTATAAGTACTAGTTCACTGGCAAAGTTTAAGGTAGGGGGAAGGGCTATATTAAACAGGGCAATAGTTATCCATCAAACTCCGGCTAATGGGAGAATTGTGATAGTACCTCGGAGCATAATTAATGCCCGAGTGTTAGTTCGTTCATATAAGGTGTTTGCTAAGCAGAATAGTGCTGAAGAGGTTAGACCGTGGGTGATTATTAGTACTAATGCTCCAGAGTAGCTTCATTTTGTTGCGATAAGAGCAGCAACTACTAATAGATTCATATGACTTACTGATGATATTGCAATAAGAGATTTTAAGTCTGTTTGTCGAGTACATAAGAGGGCAGCCGCTAACACGCCAAATATGGCAATTGCTAAAAATGGGCCAGCATACTTTTTTATGTAGTCTTCAATGAAGACTGATAGGCGAAGTATGCCATGACCCCCTAACTTAAGAAGTGGTGCTGCTAGAATTATTGACCCGGCAATTGGGGCTTCAACGTGGGCTTTAGGAAGTCACATATGGATTCCATAAAGTGGCAGTTTCATTAAAAAAGCTATGTTATAGACAAATCAAAATAATCCGGGGTAGATTGATAGAGATTTAGGAGACTCCAGGCCAAAAGAAAAAGCTGGTGATAGGAGGCCAAAGACGATGTAAAATTTTATTATTCATAGGAGAAGTGGGAATGCTCCAAGCATGGTGAAGAACATAATATAAACTGCGGCGTCTACACGATGGCTTTGATTTCCTCAGCGTGAAATTAAAATAATGGCTGGGATAAGGGATGCTTCAAAAAAAAGAAAGAAGGAAATAAGATTTGAGGCAGTAAATGCTAAAAGAGTAAGGAACTGAAGGGTGGAGAGACTAAAAAGGTAGATACGTTGATTAGCGGCCGTTTCGTATTGCATTTTACTTTGGCTTGCTAGTACTGTAAGGGGAAAAAGTCAACATGTGAGAATAGATAAAATTATTGAGATATTGTCAAGAAATGTTAGAACAGAGGTTGCTTCTTCTAGTTGGGAATAAAACAAATTAATTGATAGTATTGAAACTAAAAGGGAGTGACAAAGGGTGGCGTTTCAAAGGTGCTTATAAGGGGATAATCCAATAGAAAGTGGTAAGAGCAATCAGGTTGTTAGTGTTGTGATCATGTTTGGGTTTGTTGGGGTGTTATTGTAAGAGGCTTAGTGAGCGTAAGCTTGGTGTCAAAAAGAAGCGAGTGATGGCTACTATTAATGACAATCCTAGAGCTGCCTCGCAAGCAGAAAAAGTGAGCATGATAAGAGGATTGATAAAATTAGAATGTGTCAATAGTGTGGGTCAGAGGGCAAGTATAATAAAAGCTACCAATATTATAGCTTCTAGGCATAATAGTGCTGATAGGAGGTGGGTTCGATAGAATGACAAGCCTGTCAATGCTAAAATAAATAATGCGACATAATAGATCATGAAAGAGATTATGGAGTTAAACCATAATTTACTGAGCCGAAGTCAATTGTCTTATTAGACTAATCTCTTTTATTCTGCCCATTCTAGGCCCCCCTGGAGTCACTCATAAATAAATCCAACTGTAAGAAGAACTAAGATAAAAAGAGCTCAAGTAAGTGTTGTGAGTGGGCAGTCTAGTTGAATAGCTCATGGTGTTGGAAGAAGAAGTGCAATTTCTAGGTCAAATAAAAGAAATAAGATAGCAACCAGAAAAAATCGTATGGAATAAGGTAATCGGGCTGAGCCAAGAGGTTCAAATCCACACTCGTATGGTGATAATTTCTCGGTATCGGGTGAAATTAGAGGTATTCAGAAGCTTAGTAAAATAAGAATCGCTACTAATAAAGAAGTAGTGAAAAAAAATACGAGCATTATTCTCTCTTGGGTTTAAACCAAGATTTAATGGTTGGAAGCCATTTGTATTAATTGTACTAAGAAAATAGGATCCTCATCAGTAAATAGAAACATAAAGGAAAAGTCAGACTACGTCTACGAAGTGTCAGTATCATGCTGCAGCTTCAAATCCGAAGTGATGAAGGGTTGTAAAATGGGAAAGATACTGTCGTAATAAGCAAACTGATAGAAACAAAGACCCAATAATAACATGAAGACCATGAAAACCAGTTGCTACAAAAAATGTAGTGCCATAAATACTGTCGGCAATAGTAAAGGAAGTTTCAAAATACTCTACCGCTTGTAAAAATGTAAAGTAGAGGCCTAATATGATAGTAATAGTTAGAGCTTGCAAGGCCTCTTTTCGGTTAGCTTGTATAATGCTGTGATGAGCTCATGTGACGGAAACTCCTGAAGCTAGAAGTACAGCGGTATTAAGAAGGGGTACTTCAAATGGGTTAAGTGGACTAATTCCCGATGGTGGTCATGATTCACCAACTTCTGGTGTAGGGGCTAAGCTGGCGTTGTAAAATGCTCAGAAGAAGCCAATGAAGAAGAATACCTCAGATGTAATAAATAAAACTATACCATAACGGAGGCCTTTTTGAACTGGGATAGTATGATGGCCTTGAAAAGTTCCTTCTCGGACAACATCCCGTCATCATTGTACTATAGTTAAGATTATTATGATGAAACCAAGAATTAAGATGAGGGGGGAGTTAAAGTGAAATCAAATGGCTAAGCCTGAAGTTATAAGAAAAGCAGTGGTTGCGCCTAGAATGGGCCATGGGCTTGGGTCAACTATATGAAATGCGTGGGTTTGGTGGGCCATAAGTGTTCTCTTGTAGATATAGGCTAAGGAGGAGAACATAAACATAAGCTTGAATTATTGCGACGGCAATTTCAAGGAGGGTGAGAAGAATTAGAGTAGAGAATGTTAAGGATGCTAACATAATAGAAGAAGGTAAAAGGTTAACAGTGGCAAGGGAAATAAGTTGAATTAGGAGATGTCCTGCAGTAAGATTAGCTGTAAGTCGGACTCCTAGTGCTAGGGGTCGAATAATAAGGCTAATAGTTTCAATGACAATGAGAATTGGGATGAGAGGGGTTGGAGTTCCCTCTGGAAGGAGATGGGCTAATGAAGCTGTAGGTTGATTACGAAGGCCGATAATAATTGTGGCTAGTCATAGGGGAATAGCTAACCCTAAATTTAAAGAAAGCTGTGTAGTAGGAGTAAAAGTGTATGGAAGTAATCCAAGTAAATTTATACCTAAGAGAAATACTATTAAAGGGGAAAGAATTATAGCTCATTTTTGGCCCCGTAAACTAATAGGGGAAAAAATTTGTTTTGTAAAGGATTTCAAAAATCAGCTTTGTGAGGTGACTAGTCGGTTAGAAATTCATTGATTTGATGGTGAGGGGAATAGTAGTCATGGGGCTAGGGTAGCAACAATGATAAGGTGTACTCCAAAGAAAGTGGGTGAAGCAAATTGGTCAAATAGGTTTGTTATCATGGTCAGGTTCAGTTTGTAGAAGAAGATTTTATGGATTTCATTATTGGTGGATTAAAAAATTTGTGGCTAAGAATTTTTTTTGGTATAAAGAAGACAAAAATAAGTCAAGAGGAAAAAAAAATGAATAGCCAGGGGTCGGGGGTAAGCTGAGGCATTTCATTAAGGGTGAGTGGAATCACCTATCTACAGCTTAAAAGGCTGTCGCTGTCCTATAGCTTCTTAATGAAAAATTATACGGAGCTTTTACTCATGATAGAAAGTTCTTAATTGGTAAGGCTTCTGCTACAATTGGTATAAAACTATGATTAGCCCCACAAATTTCTGAGCATTGGCCATAAAAAATTCCGGGTCAGGCAATTATAAAGGAAGTTTGATTTAGGCGGCCTGGGATTGCATCAGTTTTTACTCCCATAGTTGGAATTGCTCATGAATGTAGAACATCTTCAGCAGAAATAATAATACGTGTGACAACATTAGTTGGGGTGATTATACGGTTATCTACTTCCAGTAGACGAAATTGTCCTGATGTTAAGTCATTTAGTGGGACTATATAGGAGTCAAGAGTTAAATCAGTGAAGTCTGTATACTCATAGCTTCAATATCATTGATGTCCTATTGTTTTAATAGTGACGCTAGGGCTATTTACTTCGTCTATTAAGTATAAAATTCGAATTGATGGAAGGGCAATTACAATAAGAATAATAGCTGGCATAATAGTTCATACTATTTCAATTTCTTGTGCATCGATAGTATTAATATTTGATAATCGGGTGGTTATAAGTGTAGAGATGATGTAAAGAACTATTATACTAATAAGAAAAACGGCTATAAGAGCATGATCATGAAAGTGTAGAAGTTCTTCTATAATAGGAGAAGTTGCGTCTTGAAGGCCAAATTGGGAGGAATAGGACATAGAAAAGTACAAGTTTTTCACTTGTAATTTTGCTTTGACAAAGCAAGGTTATAGTTTAACTAACTTTTCAAGAAAATGGCAGAGTGGTATGCGTTTGACTTGAAATCAAATTACGGAGGTTCAATTCCTTCTTTTCTCGTCTGCTTAACAGAAAAGGGGGCTTCCTCAAATGTATGATAATGAGGAGGAAATCCTAGAAGTCATTCTACATTCGACTGGGTAAGTTTTATTACTTTCAGGAGACGTTTAGCTGCAAAGGCTTCTCAGATGATAAATATTATTATGATTACCGCTATTAGTGAAATTAGAGAGCCAATTGATGATAAAGCATTTCAGAGTGTGTATGCATCAGGGTAATCTGAATAGCGGCGAGGCATTCCTGCCAGGCCTAGAAAATGTTGAGGAAAAAAGGTTATATTAACCCCGATAAACATGACGAAAAAATGGATCTTAGTTCATAACTTATGAAGGGTGTATCCTGTAAATAGGGGGAATCAGTGAACGAAGCCGGCCATGATTGCAAATACAGCACCCATAGATAAAACATAATGGAAGTGAGCTACAACATAATAAGTATCGTGAAGAACAATATCAATAGATGAATTAGCTAGGACAATTCCGGTTAGACCCCCGACCGTAAATAAGAAGATAAATCCTAGAGCCCATAGCATTGGGGCCTCTCATGAAATGATTCCCCCATGCATTGTGGCTAGTCAGCTAAAGACTTTAACACCAGTTGGAATGGCAATAATTATTGTTGCTGATGTAAAGTATGCACGTGTATCAACATTAAGGTCTGTGGTGAACATATGATGAGCTCAAACAATGAAGCCTAATAGACCAATTGATAGTATGGCTCATACTATCCCCATGTAGCCAAATGGTTCTTTTTTATCTGAGTAAAATGCTACAACATGGGAAATAATTCCAAACCCTGGAAGAATGAGAATATATACTTCAGGGTGACCAAAGAATCAAAATAAGTGTTGATACAAAATGGGGTCACCACCCCCTGCGGGGTCAAAAAAAGTTGTATTTAAGTTACGATCTGTTAATAATATAGTAATACCGGCAGCTAAAACTGGAAGAGAAAGTAAAAGCAGTACAGCGGTGATTAGCACTGATCAGACAAATAATGGAGTTTGATACTGAGTAGTTGATGGGGGTTTTATGTTAAAAATTGTGGTAATAAAATTAATAGCCCCTAGGATTGAAGAAATGCCAGCTAGGTGTAAAGAAAAGATGGCCAAATCTACTGATGGGCCAGCATGAGCTAGGTTGCCGGCTAGTGGTGGGTAAACCGTTCACCCTGTCCCAACGCCGGCTTCAACAGTAGATGAAGCTAGTAATAAAAAAAATGAGGGTGGCAGTAATCAGAAGCTTATATTATTTATTCGTGGAAAGGCCATATCAGGGGCCCCAATCATAAGTGGAACTAATCAGTTTCCAAAGCCACCAATTAGAATAGGCATCACTATGAAGAAAATCATCACAAATGCATGGGCTGTAACGACCACATTATAAATCTGGTCATCTCCGATTAAGGTGCCAGGCTGGCTTAGTTCTGCCCGAATCAATAAACTCAAAGCAGTGCCCACCATGCCGGCTCAGGCCCCAAACACAAGGTACAATGTGCCAATGTCTTTATGGTTAGTAGAAAATAGTCAGCGGGTTAACGTCACAGGTAGAGTGAAGCTCGTAGATTTGAGCACTTAGCTGTTAACTAAGACATCATAGGATCAAAACCTATCATTCTAGGATGAAGTGGCCGAGTAGGTGGTGGGTTGTAGCCCCAATTACGGAGGTTTAAATCCTCCCTTCATCAGGCCTTGTGGTGTTATCATGTATGATTGCAAATCATAAGAAGCAGAGAAAAATCTGCCGGGGCTTCACCCCGGACCCCTCTCCGCCGGGGTGAAGCGATGTACACTGGATATGAGGAGGGTCTTATCTTAAGTTAAAGTTTTTGAGTTGCATTCAAAATATGTAGGTTAATGTCCTGCAGACTCTACAGAAACTAGAAGTCTCCCACTTCCACTTAGAGCTTTGAAGGCTCTTGGTCTGATTAGCCTAAGTTTCTATAGAAGATAAAAGAAAGTTGGTGTTATAATGAATGTTATTGTGGAGAGCAAGGTGAAAATTGAAACCCAGATGTTGGCTTGTAAGGGGGTTCGTCATATAATGGACGAATTTTGAGTATTCGGGCTGATAATTAGGGTAGAAACAAATGTGAGGCGTAGATAAAAAAATGTTGTTAATAGAGAGCTAAGCAAAAGAAGTGTTGCTAGAAATGAGGTGTCTTGTTTAGTGAGCTCTATTACAATAAGAAGTTTAGGTGAAAATCCTAAGAGAGGGGGGAGACCAGTCAATGAGAAAATAATAAGTAAGAAGGCCACGGTTAGGGTAGGGGTGTATGATCAGAGGGTAGCTATCTGAATAGATTTAGTTAAAAATAGGGAAGAAAGAGAGAGAAACATCGCTGTTGTTATAAGAATATAAATAATAAGATTATATAAGGTTAAGTGTGGATTGAGTTTCAGGACAGCAATTATTCAGCCTAGGTGGCTGATTGAAGAAAAAGCTATGATTTTTCGTAATTGGGTTTGATTAATACCCCCCCATCCCCCAACATAAGCGGATACTAATCCAACTAGAAACAAAACAAAAATATTAACTGATTCAGAAATTTGAAGAAGGATTGCTATTGGTGCAATTTTTTGTCATGTGGAGAGAATAAGGCCAGTTGTTAGGGGGATGCCTTGTAGTACTTCTGGGAGTCAAAAATGTATTGGTGCTAAGCCCAATTTAGTCATTAAGGCAATTGCGGTGATAGTTGAAAGTGGGTCAAAGATAGATGTTAAATTTCATTGTCCTGTTTTTCATGCATTAATAATAGATGAAAAAAGGATAGTGGCAGAGGCTATTGCTTGTGTAAGGAAGTATTTGGTTGCGGCTTCAGTAGATCGCGGATGATGAGGAAGAATTATCAGCGGAATAATAGCTAGTGTGCTAATTTCTAAGCCTACTCAAGCTAGAAGTCAATGGTCGCTTGAAAGTGTTGTTAAAGTCCCAATGATTAAGCTTAGAGTAATAATTGATTTGCTAATAGGATTAACTTAATAAAGGGGGGGGTTTCACCCTCATCATCAGGGTATGGGCCTAATAGCTTGATTAGCCTACTTTAATAGATAAAAATGTTGGCAAGGGTGGGATTTTAACCGACATGGGTGAATCATGAGTTCAGAAGCTTGATTAGCTTACCTTACCAATTGTTAAGGGATAGTAAAAATGGAATTACAAAGGGTTTTGATCCCTTAATTATAGGTTCAATTCCTATACCCTTAAGAGAAAGTGAGAGGATATGAACCTCTATAGTTCTCCCTATCAAGGAGATCCTTGTCTTTCGGGCACACTTTCATATGGGGGGAGGTGAATTTGTTATAGAAATTGGGATTGCGATGTGGAAGATTACCATTGCTAGAGTAATAGGGAGAAAATTTTTTCACACGAGGTGTATTAACTGATCATAACGAAATCGGGGGTATGATGCGCGGATTCATAAAAAAAGTATAGTAAGGATTGATGCTTTAATAATAACAGTCAAGGGTGGGGAGTAAAGGTACGGTTGTGACGCGCCTAAAAATAAAACGGTTGAGAGGGTGTTTATCATGATAATATTAGCATATTCGGCCAGAAAAAATAAAGCAAATGGTCCGCCTGCATATTCAACATTAAAGCCTGAGACCAGTTCAGATTCACCTTCGGTTAAATCAAAAGGGGTTCGGTTAGTCTCAGCTAATGTTGAGACAAATCATATAAGAAATAGTGGTCAGAGGGGAAAAACAAGTCATAAGTAGTGTTGGGTGTTATTGAAGTTTGAAAGAGAAAAGCCTCCGGCAAAAATAATAGTACATAAAACAATAAGGGCTAAAGTAACTTCATAAGAGATGGTTTGGGCTACAGCCCGTAATGCCCCAATTAGGGCATACTTAGAGTTAGAGGCTCAGCCTGAACCTAAAATAGTATATGCGGTCAGACTTGATAAGGCTAGAATAAAAAGAATACTTAAGTTAAAGTTTGAGTAGGCAAGTGGAAGTGGAAGAGGGGTTCATAAAAGTATTGCAAGAATTAAGGCTGCTATTGGGGAGGCAATAAAGAGGGTTTGTGATGCTGTAGAGGGGCGAATGGGTTCTTTAATAAAAAGTTTTACACCGTCAGCGATGGGTTGTAAAAGACCAAGCGGACCAACAATATTTGGGCCTTTACGGTGTTGTATATATCCTAAAATTTTTCGCTCGATAAGTGTGAGGAATGCAACTGCGATTAGGATGGGTGCGATATATAAAATCGGAAGTATATAAACTAAAAATAAGGAAATAGTTAATGAGGGGATTTGAACCCCTATAAAGAGAGCTTAGGTCTCTTGCATAGCCTTTATGCTTCATAAACAGTTCTGGTCTTGAAAGGTTTAATAAGCTTGAATTAATTAAGTATTTAATCATTAGTTTTAAGTTGTGGTTTGTTTATGTATGCACCACGATATCTCGGTCCTTTCGTACTGGAAATAACATTTTATAGATAGAAACCGACCTGGATTGCTCCGGTCTGAACTCAGATCACGTAGGGTTTTAATTGTTGAACAAACAAACCTTTAGTAGCGGCTGCACCACTGGGATACCCTGATCCAACATCGAGGTCGTAAACCCATTTGTCAATATGAGCTCTTAAAATGGATTGCGCTGTTATCCCCAGGGTAACTTGGTTCGTTAATCGATAATCGGGTCATTAAACGTTATATTAATAATTTGTAGAAATGTTTTTCTCAAGTAAGGGTTTATTCCCTTTCGTTATGGAGGTTTTTTATACTCCGCGGTCGCCCCAACCTAAAACTAACGTACAATGCTTTCATGTTAATAAGGTAGGTATATGGAATTTTAAAGATGCTGTTATGTTTAAAGCTCCATGGGGTCTTCTCGTCTTATAGGGGTATCCCTGCTTTTTCACAGGGAGATTAGTTTCACTGATTGGGGGAAGGAGACAGTATAGCCCTCGTGGTGCCGTTGATTCGAGTCCTCATTTAAAGAACAAGTGATTACGCTACCTTTGCGCGCTTTAAATTACGCGGCCGTTGAATAAATTATCACTGGGCAGGCTGGACCTCTTATACTTAAATAAGAGGCGATGTTTTTGGTAAACAGGCGGGGCTAAAGTTTGCCGAGTTCCTTCTTCTCCTTTTAATCTTTCCAGAAGTGTTCTTGTGTTAGGTTAACGGAGTAGTATATAGGGTTTTCTTGAGGAGTTGCTATAGTTTGTTCGGAATCGTTAATTACCAATGGAAGGTCCATCTTGGTTTTTGCTTACACTTTGGAGAAATTCATTTTCTTGTTACTAGTTCTAGCATAGTGGCTTTCATAATTTATGAAATCATTCAGTACTAATGATGGGTTGAATATAATGTTGGAAATTTAAAAATATTGATAACGGAGCTATAACGCTTTCTTAAAGATGGCTGCTTTTAGGCCAACTTTGTTGAGGGAGATAAACTTACCCTAATGTCCAGGTTGTAGCCTTTTTCAAATAAGCTGTGCCTTATTTGAATAACTTTTAAGCTTAGTAGTTTGTTAAAGGTCATAATAAAGCTTAAAGTAGAACTAAAATTCTTTTCTTGAATAACCAGCTATCGCTAGGCTCGATTGGCTTATCACTTCTACTTGAAAATCACCCCACTCTTTTGCAACAGAGACGGGTTGGCCCTAAAGGCTGTTTTGAAGTAGCTCGCCTAGTTTCGGGAAGTCAAACTAAAATATCTTTATGCTTGATAAGGACTTGCTAGACCATGATGCAAAAGGTACGAGTCTTAATCTCTACTGTTTTGTGCTTAGAGTATTTCATTAATATTTCATCTTTCCCTTGCGGTACTATAGTTGAGGCTCTAAGAATTTTTTCAATCGCCTTTACTTAAACGGTAAAATGATTTATTTTGGTTAAGAAAGCGGGAGGTATTAAAAATTTATAGGCTAGATTTTTAGCTCAAAATGATCTAGATCAGTAGACATCTTCTAGGTGTAAGCGAGAGGCTTTGTTTAAGCTACATTTTGATGATCCAAGTGCATTTTCCAATGCACTTACCGTGTTACGACTTGCCTCTTCTAAAGGTTAAAGTTGTGTTATAAACTATTATGAAATTTTTTGAAGAGGGTGACGGGCGGTTTGTACACGTCCCATTGCCCGTGTTAAAAAAGGCACGCTATTCTCTTTTTTACTACTAGATCCACCTTCATGACTGTTTTTTCATGCAGTAATTCGTTATGTTCTAACATAGAAATTGTAGCCCATCTCAGCCCATTTTTTCAGCTGCACCTTGACCTGACGTTTTGGCTAGATGTCATTGAGCCCACTACGGTTCATTCATGTGGTAAACTGGCGACGGAAGTATACTAACTGATTAAGCAAAAAATGGTGAGGTTGAGCGGGGAGTATCGATTTTAGGACAGGCTCCTTTAGTGGGGTTGGACACCGTCAAGTCTTTTGGGTTTTAAGCTGAGCTCGTAATTCCCTGGCGTTTATTAGTGTAAATTAATGTTTTACGACTAGGCATAATGGGGTCCCTAATCCCAGTTTGTTCCCTAGTAGTCGTGTGTTCAAGCATAAATAGAATTACTTTCGTCTTTGATCTTCCCTTATAGCGGCTTGTCACGGCCACGTATTGGTTTTATTCTACTAATTTTAAAACTCTAACCACGCTTAACGCCGTTAAGTAATCAACTTGGGCCATCTTGGTATATCCGCGGCGGCTGGCACCAGCATTTGCCGGCCCTAATTTTCTATAACTGAATCAAGCTGACGCTAATTTTCAATCTTTATCACTGCTGAATACCCTTGAGGGTGTGGTAAGACTAGGCGTTATGGGCAAGAAATCTGTGCCTGATGCCAACTCCTAAGCCTATGAAGGCAATAAGGGTGTTCTCACTGGAATGCTGAAACTTGCATGTGTAAGTCAAGAAATTGTTGATTATAAGACCAAGACCAGGCCTTTGTGCTTTTAGAACCTATTAAAGTTCGTCTTGACGTTTTCAGCGTCATGCTTTAAAATTAAGCTACAAAAGCAAGACATAGTTTATTTAAAATACTGGCTTTGGGGGTCAGTGAAAAAGGTTTAAATCCTTTTGTTTTGAAGTTCTGAATAGGGTTATTCACCTATAGTCTTCGGCTTACAAGGTCGGTGCTTTGGTTAAGCTATCAGAGCAAAAGCTTTTACTTGGACTTGCACCAAGGAGGCTGGCGCCTAAGACCAGAGGATAACTATTATCCATTAAAAGCGTATAGAGCTAAAAAAATCAAAATAGGTATATAAGGACTAGAGCTATATTGATAAATAAAGCACTTAGATAAAGTTTAATAAGTCCCTTTTGAGTAGTCCGTACGATAGAAATTGGGTTAATTTGTATGTGGGCGGGGTATTCTGCAAGAAGTTTAAAGAGAATATTTTCAATGGTGTGGGTAATAATAGTTCAAGCTGAGTTTAAGTAGAGTGTAGAGAATGATCGGTGGATAAGGGCTGTAAAAACTACAGAATCAAATTCTTTTGAAAATAAGACACGAGAGTTATGATGAGGTGGAGTTGTTCAAGTTTTTCACGCCAATCCTGCGGCTATGATAAATGCAATGACAGATACAATTAATGCTGCCATTTTTATTGAAGTTGGTATAGTATAAATAGTGGGTGAGTTTGGAAAGAGAAGGTAAAAGTAAAGGGGGCCAGCTAAGACGGTACCGATAGCAAGGCGAGCAATGGGAAATGTAGCTAGATGGTGTTCACTAATATTAATTAAGGCGCTAAATCGTGGTTGATTCATAGATACAAAATAAATAAGGCGTATGCTATAGACAGCGGTAAAAGCAGTAGCTACAAGGGTGAGAATAATGGCAGTTGAGTTAACATATGAAGTATTAACTGCTTCAATAATGGCGTCTTTTGAGTAAAAGCCTGTTAGAAACGGTGTGCCTATTAAGGCAAGGGTTCCGATTGTTATACAAGAAGTTGTAATTGGTATTACTTTTTGTAGACCGCCTATATGGCGAATGTCTTGGTCATTATTAAGATTATGAATTATGATTCCAGAACATAAGAATAGTATAGCTTTAAAAAAAGCATGTATACAAATGTGGAAGAAGGCTAAGTTTGGTATATTGACGCCGATAGCAACCATCATTAGGCCAAGTTGGCTGGAGGTTGAATAGGCAATAATTTTTTTAATATCATTTTGTATAAGAGCGGTTGTAGCAGCAAAAAGTGAAGTAATGGCCCCTATGCATAGGCAGGTAGTTAGAGTGGAAGGGTTTTGCGCAATAAGGGGGTGAATACGGATCAGTAAAAATACACCTGCTACCACTATAGTGCTTGAATGGAGTAAAGCTGAAACAGGGGTTGGTCCTTCTATAGCGGAGGCAAGTCATGGGTGTATCATAAATTGTGCAGATTTGCTTGCCGCGGCCAAAATAACGGCAAAAACAACTATAGAGTGAGGGTTAGTGTTACATAAGAAATTAATATTAGTTGAAAGAGTTTTTGTCAGGGTTCAACAAAAGGCAAATATAAACCCCATATCTCCGATGCGGTTATAGATGACGGCTTGAAGGGCAGCAAGGGCGGTGGTTCATCGAGCGTGATATCAACCGATAAGTAAAAATGATATAATACCAACTCCCTCTCAGCCCACAAATAAAACTGTAAGGTTGCCCGCAGAGATGATAATTATTATTGTTAATAAAAAAAATAGTAATTTTTTAAAAAAGTTTCCAATAGCTGGGTCTGCTTCTATATATCATAATGAAAATTCTATAATTGATCATGTAACAAAAAGGGCAGTTGATGTAAAGATAATTTGGTATAAGTCAAATTTTAAGGAGATACTAATGGATGCTGGGTCAATGTCAATTCAGTTGATATTGGTTTGAGTGTCGTTAACATAGTTAGGGCCTTTTATCAAGAGCCCAATTAAGGGTAGAAGAGAAAAGAAGAATGCGCATTTAACTGATGATACCATTTTTTCAGGAGTTTTTATTGATAGAAAAACGAGGGATGAGACAATTATGATTATGGGTGCTAATGAAGTAGAAAGAAGAATATTAGGGATATGGTGGGCCATAAGGTGCGTTATAGTCTAAAAGTATTTATATGAGTAGGTCTTTAGATGTAGGGAATTGCTAACTTCACTGTGTGGTTAAATTAGAGTGGGTGTGTGAAGGGGGGCAATGGAAAGGTTGTGGGTTATAAATATGATCTTGATAAACCTTATAGGTTGTTCTATTACTTTAAGGCTTTATAGATGATAGAAATTATAAACCCTAACACAATAACAATGATGATAACAGTTTGGGCTGAAGATGAAAAAAGAATGTAGGGGATATGGTGGGCCATAAGATGCGCTATAATCTAAAAATACTTACATTGAGCAGGTCTTTAGATATAGGGAATTGCTAACTTCACGGTGTAGTTTAATTAGAGCGGATGGTGTGAAGGGGAGCAATGGGGGGTTGTAGGTCATAAATATGATCTTGGTAAACCTTATAGGTTGTTCTATTATTTTAATGCTTTATAGGTGATAGGGATTATAAACCCTGGCCCAATAACAATGATGACGTTTGGGATGAAGATGAAAATGTAGGGGGGTATGGTGAACCATAAGATGCGCTATAGTCTAGAGGTATTTACATTGAGTAGGTCTTTAGATGTAGGGAATTGCTAACTTCACTGTGTAATCAATAGAAATAAAGTGGTGAAAATAGTGTGTGATCATAGGAAAAATTTTTGCAGAAATTATACTAAAGTGTTTTTTCTGTCTGATCATAGCAGAATCTAAGCCTGAGGGTGCTAAAGCAATGATTATGTTCTGAGGTAAATTATTTTCAAAGGCAAAAAATGTTCTTTCCTCAAAATAGTAGAACAGGCCGTTTGTTAGCAAAGTTTATAAACTCAAAAAAAAATTAAAAAAAACCTTTAATCTTGGAGTTAGAGGCAGTATGCACTAGATTTTCTAAGAAAATTAAATGAGTTACCCTAATTTTAAAAATAAGGGACTTAAAAAAAATACTTAAGAAAAGACTATGTTAAAATTTTATTCAAGAAGATAAACATTAAACCCGTGACAGGGAAAAAAAAGCAAGTTTATAAAGAAAATACTATGATCGAATTATCTAGTACATAAAAAAATTTAGATTAAAAAAAATGGGATTACAATAAAGCACTATTAGGAAAACCTTATGAGCACGGCCCCTGGGGGGGAGGCCGAGAAAGATTCATAGGAATTCTTTATAGTGGGGGGGGTAAGGGGGGGGTAGCGAAAAACTCTGATACGGAAAATAAAGCGAATATTGTGGAGGAGGGGGGGAAATGAAGGGGCATGTCCATCTAGCATTAATAATATGTTGAATAACATACATATATAGTCGTACTACATGGACTGGACTTGCTGGCAATACAACCCTGTTGTGGATCCTGCGGGTCCAACCTTGTCGAGCTGGGGAAGTTTTTCCACTCAAGGAGTGTTGTTGAACCCAGCCCCGCCATACTTCCAATGTGAGCCCGGGGTGTCAAGTGTGGCCCAACCTTGTAGGTAGGTATTCGTCCCATAGGAGGGTTACCTTTTAAAGAGCACGGAGTGCTCGGCCTCAATCAGTGTATCAGCAGATTCACATCCTCCCTAGCCCCTCGGGACTACTAGAATAGTTACGCGTCACTCCTAATCCCTTAGAGTTTGAGACCTACCTTGGGGAAAAGGTATCCTGGCCAGATACCTGTACGATAGGGTAGATGCAAAGTCGACGTGGTAGTGCACAGGATAAAGATAAGACAAATTTATGGACACACCTTGTATTAGTGATTGTCATATTTGATTGAAGAGGACTGCCACTTTACTATACGCTATTTTAAGTCTATTAAGATTGTCCATGGATGGTTATCATTGTAGCGTGATGTCGGGGATATTCGAGATCACATGCAAGATAAGGTCTTACCTTGATTTAATGATAGTCACAGACAGGAAGTAGGTAGGATTAGAGATGGAACCCTACACTTGATAGTGTTTTCAGTTATGAGTTAATACGTTACAGGAACTATATTAAGGTAAACCGCAACTAGAAGAACAGTTGGACTCAATTAGATAAATGTAAGAATACTGAAAGACAAGCGAAGGCCCAAACTAGTATGCATGATTTATGGAGCCTTATTCACTGGTTAACGGACGAGCTATTTTGGTCAGGTACTTCACTAGCTAGTGTGACCCTAGTTATTGGTAAAGATAAGCCTGGGGTGATAATTAGGACCTGATTCGAAATACATGTGTTTAAACATACATATTTAATACTTCTTATGGTATGTTACTCTTAAGGTGTATACAATTAAATGAATGGTTATTATACATATATGTTATGATCCATTTCATAATATATGGAATATACATAAATATAATGTCATAATACATTAATGTTATATGGATGTACATAAATGTATATTTATTGAACATTATTATACAGTTATTGTACATTATTATACATTGATGTACCATTATATTATAATGAATGTACATAAATATTTAATTGTAGTACATTATTATATAATTGGCCTTCATTATATGATATTGGTTGTACATAAATATTTAATTATAGTACATTATTATATAATTGATCTTCATTATATCATAATGGATGTACATAAATATTTAATTATTAAGCATTATTGTATAATTGTTGTACATTATGTTATAATGGATGTACATAAATATTTAATTATTTAACATTATCTTATGATTGTTGTACATAATATAATAATTGTTTTTTCATAATGAGCTAACTATTATACAAATATGAGGATCTTAATATGGTTAATGTAAATTTATGTTTATTAAACATAGTAA